TGTACTTTGCCCAATTGGAAGAGGAAAGCACTTTCCCACTCTGGTTGAAAAGATCTGGTTGAGAAGCCTATCTAGGCAAGGTAAAGAACTAGACTTCTGCACTGAACCTCAAAGACTCAATTACCCTATAAGATATGGCCAAAGAACGTCAATTACCCTTTAAGTAAGATATGGCCTTTTCGAACTATCTCATTAGCTTACCTAGAGTAGCCCTATTTCTGTAAGTAGCGAATGAACAATATTCAGTGGGATAAAGGTACTCTTTATTAGCGAATCAATAGCCAAAGGTACAGCTTGCATGAAGAAGGCCCTTCGCTCCTCAATTTGATCTGGTCTAGCATAGGATAGAGCTCTTACTGTACCGATTTTTCATTCCTATTCTATTAACCTAACGTAACCCCTTAGCGGCTAAAAAGAAAAAGGGAGATTCCTGAGTTAAAACTTCTTTCCATTACTACCTTCGGGGTCTCAGTCCTTCTTCGTTGAAGGTTTATTACCCAGGGAAATTCCTCCTTGTTTCAACTTTAGGTTCTGGAATAACTAGCCCAACCCATAGACCAGCACAGATGGAATAACGACTGATCCCTATACCTAATAAAAGGACAGAGAGAATTAATCGTTCTAAGATTCTACTGGCTTGTCCTCGCGATCATGCTCTCCAGGCCAGGCTTCTGAATGAGGCTCCCTTTCGCCGATTTAGTGAGTCCTTTCTTTCATTTAACTTCTTCGAGTATTCTCTGCGACCGCGACCTTCTGTATCACGTTGGGAAGCTTTTTCCATCAAGAAAGAAGGTTTGAATCTGGGTCCTTAAAGGACCAACAGTTACAAAGGTAAGACCGTGGTTTCATCAGGGTCTGCAAGGTTGGTAGTCATGGGAAAATGAAATGTGAAAAGGAAATCCTACCCCTTCAGGCTTTGAAGACTGGCCTCTGTAGTCCACCCAAAGGCAAGGGCAACCTGGATGAGGGATCTCCCTTAGGGTCCTCAACAGGAGGGACAAAGACAAATGGGTCCCTAGAAGCAAGGATACCGAGAAGCCCCAAGCCCTAGGTAGTCTTTGAGGAGAAATCGGAGCGTTAAACTGTTGCAGCACTAGTTCCAGCGAGTGGGATAACCTATGGAGCTACCTGGGATTACCCGGGATTACCCAACCCAAGGGAAGGGGGATACTACGTATAACTATAAATTTCCTATGCATAAGCATAGGGGGGTGCTTTCCCATGGATAATAGGTCTTTGCCAAATTATGACGAATGGCTAACTAACCTAACTAACTAACTAGTGCCCCACCCAAGCTCTCAGAACCCTCGTAGGGAACCCCTGTATGGAAACCTGCTTTCGATTGAGTGCGATATTTAGGGATGAATGATCTTTTTTCACGCTTCCCAGGCTGAGGCAAAGAATGGGGGGACTTCCAGTTATACTTCTACTCGGTTTATGGATAACATAAGCTGGGGTATGTGACTTACCAGGGCAATCACTTACTCTTACTAGACAAGATGCTACCTCTGATAAGCATGCTTCATAAGGAGGACTCAATTGAATCTTGTGATCATATCACACGCTCAAAGGTTCTGACCCCACCAGGAAAGGAAAGTGGATCGCTGGAAGTAGTACTGTAATTGAGCTTGCTTACCCTAGGACTGGGGGTAACAGCTTACCAAACCAAGCTACTCAAATAGAACAAGGAGCTCCACTCATAAGAGGTATTTGAACTGCAGCTCCCATCCTGGCAATATAACTCGGAAATCGGGATCGGGAAGAAGAGCATGCAGCCATGAGACTAGTTTCCCATTGTCCCGAAGTAGAATGGCTTGAGTTCTCACCTAAAGCGAGCTTGTATGCGCATTTAATTCTTCTATCTTTTCAGTTGCTGTAACGGATTAAGCGTTAGAACGGGAGTTAGAACGCCCGAATGTCTCCTCTCATTGAGTAGCTGATACCACTGATTCAGTTAAGGCAAATAGCCCATATAATCTCTCCTGTTGGTCAATCCCACCTTGCGACCTTCATCCCCCTTCGAATGAACAAAGTAAACTCCCCTAATGTCTTTAGAGCAGCATATCTCTAGCTGATTGATAGTGAAGGGCGGTAAGAAGCCCTATTCAAGCTCATTCTAGCGAACGATCCTTGCCAACTTCCTTTCCAACTACCTTAGCGTCATCTCGGGAAGGGGGATTGGTTTGATGTGCCTAAATAAGAGGGCTCGCCAGCTGACTTACGAGTACCAGCAGCCCCTACCATTATAAAAATGCTAAAGCTTTCCTTATGCCGATTCTTATTTCTAACAAGAGAAGAGAGAAGGCTCTGCAATTGCCTGCTCCTTTGACACCCGCTCCTATTCCTATTATGACGATTGCGAGAAGCCCGAGTAGGACAAAAGTAAGAAGGAACGGGAAGACACGTACGGGACGGAAGTCAGACTTGGCTTTAGTAGAGAGGGAAGAAATCGATTCCGTTGCTCTGGCGTCGGAGGAACTCCGTCTTGCGTTCCCCTTTTTGTCCCGTGGACATTCGTAGTGGGGCATCTTTTTCGTTCATTCCTCCTTAGCCGGAGGGCACTCTTTCCCGTCGCTTGAGAGCTTTCAGTTTAAGAAGGTGATCCATAATCAATGGAATTCGATGCTGCTTCGAAGATGCTCTTTCCCTAACGAGTCCACTATACATCCTGATCGCTCTAGGCTGTCTTGTAAGACTTCCCCCACATAGTAACAAGGGATCCACTAAGCCTTCCAACGAGTTGGGGATTCCCTCTCTCTTCCGGCCATAGCCGTCTACGCAGACCCTTGCTCTATAGAGGTGCTAACGCTTTACTAATATAATAGAATTAATAAGTAAAAGCTCTTCTTCTGTTCGACGAATCTAACTAATCTATACTACTTACTATAATCAGACTAGGTCTTCTAGTAAAGTTTATCTTTTTTATGCTACTAGAACCATAAGCCGCACTATGCTATGCTTGACTGAACCTCCGAACGCCTGTTCAAGTCACATAAGGGCAATAAGAGCGGACTGACGCGTCAGCTTCTAGGGCGCCTTTTCTTGCTGAGTGAAGCTCTTTCTTGCTTGTTAGAGTAAGGCTTTTCCTTAACTTAAGCGCATGTTATTCTTTCCATTCGCCTGTCAAGTCAGGCAAGCTTCATGCTTACTTATGAACTCACTACCTCCGCCTTAAACCGACTGCCTTAAGGCAGCTATAAGGCTAAACAACTTCCTCAAAAGGCTTCCTTCAGGCGGATCAGTGGGCATTAAAGGAAGCGGATCTAACGGCTATTGGCCGATCTACTTCATTTGTTTAAGTGGATCACAAATTCTTTCGCTTTTGGCAGAAGTTCCTTACTCTGCGAGCAAGTGATTTCATACCTTCTTATTCTTTATATTAATACATTTTTCTCGATGCACTATAATAGTTAACCACTCAGTCCACGTAGATGCTGAGATAGAAAGCTTTCACTTAGCCCTCGGCTTTAGAGGAAAAAGGGAACCATTTGAACTCGTAAGGCCGACATGGAGCAATGCGCATGATTCCAGTTGTCCTCACCCAAGCGGTATTATTCCTTCGTGAGTGAACCACGATGCCGAGATGAGAAAGGAAAGGCAAGGGGATCTTGGAAGAGAGTCCGGAGACGCCAAGAAGGGCGTAAGGATCAAACTGAATTCACATCGCCAGAAGGCTAAGAAAGGATAGACAATTCCTTGGGTGACCGGGGGGTTCCCGATAAGAGCACAACCTTTCGCCTCGACGAGGCTAGTCCAGAGTGGAAGCTATCCGGATAAAGTGCTGACCACGGAGTTCCTACGCTTAACCAGATTTATAGGATTGGAAAAACTCCCCTTCCTTTGGTTTCGTACCCTCGTTCCTCTCCTTTTAGGCGAGTTACTTCGTTCCTAAACTTCGGGATACCTAAACTCTCTCTCAGCTGCAACATCGGTTTATGCCATGTCCTCTGTCTCAGCCGATTCTCTCTCAGATCCGGGTTAGGCTCATTCTGTGAAACTAGAGTCAGCTCCTGATCTTTGATCTGCCATTTACACTAAAAAACCCTCTCCTTATTATGTTTCGGTGAACCCCCTAAGGGCAACTCAGTCCTCTGTCCTTCTCCTCTTAGGAAGTGAAAGGAAGGAAGGGAAGCTCTGCACAAGGAAGCGAAAGCTGGTTGTATCCCTTGCTTGTTTTTAGTGAGCGAAGCGAACGTGTACTGTCGAGTAAAGGCAGCCGTTGTTGGCGCCGACCCCTCTAAGCCCTGGCACATCACAAGCCATCTTACTTAAGATTTTCGAAATAGGAGGAAGGGGCAATGTCAATTGAATAAGCGTATCAAAGAGAATGAGGTCTAGCGCCCCAGAATACCATCGAGAAAGAGCAATAGAACAAGGTGGGAATAAGATATAACAAATGGGTAAGACAACCAAGGGCAATTCAACGGCTTTATGAGATAATCGGTATACTTTCTGCGTAGGCAGGCCCAGCAGTATCCAATCAATGTAGTTGGCGGAACAAAGGAAACAGGAATGAGAGAAGTTTTAGAGGAAGATCTAAGTACCGAGAGGGAAATGGAGCTCGAATCTGCAGTAAGCAGTACCCTTCGCAACGGCTCCAATAAACGTGCTTATACCCCATACCGTCTGGAGAATGATATGATTGACCGAGAGTACTTATGAAACCCGGCATTGAACTAAGGGTTTTATCTGCGATCTCCTGAACTGTTCGCATCGCTCTCTTCGGTTCAAGCAAAGGCTATGAAAGTTCGGATCGGCTTCCTAGCGTACGGAATACGGAATGGATTCCAAAGCCCCTCTGTTTTTTTTTATACTAACGGCATCGATTCCTAGTGCTATAACAGAAACTGCCCTTAACGCGCAAATGAAAGCCCTCACAACACTCGATACCTGCAACTGCTCCTGCTTATGGTAGTAAATAAACAGGTGGACATGTATCTGCAGCCTCTCTGCTGGTAGATTGACTGCTTTATATGGACCTGGGGCTGCAACTGAGGGTAGTGCTTGGGAATGCTATTCTAGCTCTAGCTCCCCTTACTAGATCAAATAAGGTACCTACGAACCGCTAAAGATAGTTTTTCGCTTTCCCCCTACCCTTCGAAGCGGGACGTGTTTCTCTCTCTGGTCTCGGCTTCTTCAACGACTCTTTCCGCAAGCCCTATGTTGTAAGGGATGGAAAGTGCAATCGCCAAAGCCGATTATTCGGAAAGTAAGGAGGTCTTTCTCTGATCCTGTATCTGCTCCCGGCTCTGCTCAAAGCCGGAAGCTCATCTCAAAGAAAAGCTATAGAGGGGAGGAAAGCCAAGGAAGACTTAGCGCAACCGCTTAGCGGAAGGAATATTCTGAAACCACTAGCTGCAATTAAACTAAAGGAAAGCCTTGATCGATATGATATTAATATTTTATTAATGGGCTCAAGCATGCGAAGAAAGCTCTTCGAGCTTCCCTTATATTATAGAAAGGTTTGTAGAAAGGGGCAAGGAAGGAGCTATGAAGGATATCCGCGGATATGGTTAGTAGTCATATAATATAGCGTATATGCGACAATTTTTCCCCTACTGAAGGTATGATTTCTCAGTCGAGTGACATTCCCGTCTTGCTTGACTCGAGTGCTAGCTTTCTTCTTCTGTCAGAGACGGATCTTGGGCTACCGGGGACCGGCTTTCAAAAAGCACCTTTGGGCGGAGCTTTCTGGATCCACTAACTGACTTAGGAGACAGAAGTAAGAGCTTGCACATCGCCCCAACAATTTATCGAAACATCTTCTCTTATATACGCTATTTGGCTTGTTAGGACAGCAAGCATGAAAGTCTGCGGGTCGGATGGTTTTCCCTTCTTCTCAACAGAATCCGATAGACAAGAAAGAATCGAAAGCAGTCCTTTGCGCATTGTCTTCTTCATTGCGTTGGATGCCTTTATCCCCTACCCCAATCCCTAGCTAGCAGCAATCAAAATCTCCTTCATTCAAAGGGATTGGTGTCACTATGCTTAACACATGTGAATTGGAAATGGATTGGATGCTTCCTCAACAACGTTTAGGGAGCTAAGACCAAGAGCTGTTAGTGTACCAGCGCTTACTCTTGCATCGCTTACGGGAGCAAGTCTAAAAGACGAATCCACTGTTCATGAAGACACTGTTTACGCCTTATCCATCGGGCTTACCCCTGTAGTTGCGGAATAAGCACTCTTGGAAGAAGCAACTTCCTTCCTTAATGGACGAGGAGGAAAGAGAAAAAAGAACAAATGCGAGGCCAATAGTGCCTTACGAAAGCGAATAAAGAAGAGAAAGGTCAAAGCGATACGACCCTTATTCCAATTCAATAAGGGATGACCCCTAAGCAACGGAAATCCCCTCTTGTTCCAAAACCACTAGGCATCGAAACAGATATGAGAGAAATGCCCCGAAGAGAGAGGCCTAAGGGACTGCTGTGAAACCTTCTTCGAAGTGCTTTTCTCGGTTCCAATTCCATGTCTATAGCGAGAGGGAATAGAGCCGGCCTCAGAAAGCAAAGCAGGAGCTCATGCAAAACTCCTGAAGGTGATGACACTGGTAATCAGTGAACAGATTAGTACTAGGAGATTAGCACTGAACCTGATTCGCCCATTTAAGAGGGAAAGGCGGGTTTGAAGGTTTCAGTTTAAGAATCCACATGGAGAAGAGGAGGAAGCGTAAAGGTGCGTAGCGGCTGACTGGAGCTCATTTCGAGCCTGCTTACGTACTTTACGGGATCAAGTCATCCGTAGTTCGAAGATTTGACTCCGTCCAGGATCAATGAATATAAAATAAAAAACATACTTTTCATCTTCGTTTCCCCATTCGTCGCTTTAGTGCCCTTTCTTTGAAAGCCATAGGTCCTAGTCGTAATTCCCACTCATTTTAGTTAGACCGGCAAAAGGGCCTAATATCAATCGCTTGCACGTCGCTCTCCTATATATATATGTGTCCCTCGCTATAGGGTAGAAGCTTACTATTGGCCAAGGCAGCACAGTTTCGGGTGCATGTCGATGGTAGCATGAGAGCCCATGGTACAGTGAGTAGGCAAGTTGGTACGTCTTACTGACCTATAAGCCGAGTATCTTGCTCTTGCTCGGTTCAAGCCAGGTTATATTCCCTCATCGGAATATGTTCTTTTTACGCAATTTTCGTAGTGGTTGAGCAGAGTTTTTCAGCCCTTCGGTTAAGCGTCTGCTGACCGCCATGTCGTGCCCTTCATGGAGGGCATAGTCCTTTCATACGTCTTTATCTTAATGGCCGTAGAGCTCGCAATCTGGTACCTCTTTCCTAGACTGACCGGTGAAAATAAACGAGGGGCTAGTTCGTTCTGATCGCTATGTGGGTCACCCCGTCGGCTCCTGCGAGTGGGACAGCATCCCGCGGAAGGTGCCTTCCAACATTTATGGAAGTCTTCTACCGAACATAGCCCAAGAAGTCTACTCGCCAGCTTCTTCCTCTCAAGACCTCGCCACACTCAAAAAAGCTCAACTAGGCGAAATATACTT